AGTGGGGGATGACCTTATGATAAAGAACTGGAGTTCAGGTAGAGAAGAAAATAGAGAAATAAAAGTTTTAGCTCAACATATATGTATGTCTGTTTTAAAAGCGCAAAGAGTAATTGATCAGATTCGCGGACGTTCCTATGAGGAAACACTTATGATACTGGAACTCATGCCTTATCGAGCATCTTATCCAATTTTACAATTGGTTTATTCTGCAGCAGCAAACGCTAATCATAATATGGGTTTGAACGAAGCTGATTCATTCATTAGTAAAGCCGAAGTCAATAGGAGTGCTATTGTGAAAAAGTTAAGACCTCGGGCTCGGGGACGTAGTTATCCGATAAAAAAACCCACTTGTCATATAACAATTGTATTAAAAGAAAAATCTAAATCATTTTTAGATCAATCAATCTAAGATTTAGATTCATATTAAAAATATGAATGGAAAGAGAACATAATAGAAAAATATGGGACAAAAAATAAATCCACTTGGTTTCAGACTTGGTACAACCCAAAGTCATCGTTCCTTTTGGTTCGCACAAACAAAAAATTATTCCGTGGGTTTACAGGAAGATGAAAAAATACGGAATTGTATCAAGAACTATGTACAAAAAAATAGGAGAATATCCTCAGGTTTCGAAGGAATCGCACGTATAGGAATTCAAAAAAGAATCGATTTGATCCAGGTCATAATCCATATTGGATTCCCAAATTTATTAATAGAGGGCCAAACACGAGGAATAGAAGAATTACAGATGAATGTACAAAAGGAACTTCATTCTGTGAACCGGAGACTCAACATTGCTATCACAAGAATTGAAAAACCTTATGGACAACCAAATATTCTTGCAGAATATATAGCTTTACAGTTAAAAAATAGAGTTTCGTTTCGAAAGTCAATGAAAAAAGCTATTGAATTAACTGAACAAACAGATACAAAAGGAATTCAAGTACAAATCGCAGGGCGTATCGACGGAAAAGAAATTGCACGTGTCGAATGGATCAGAGAAGGTAGGGTTCCCCTACAAACAATTCGCGCTAAAATTGATCATTGTTCCTATACAATTCGAACTATTTATGGAGTATTAGGCATCAAAATTTGGATATTTGTAAACGAGAAATAATAGACCTTCATTTGTCTTGCCATTCTGTCCAGTGATAGAACAAAAAATTACAAACTGTTTCATTCTTTTTCTGTTAAATCAAACAAAAATGAACAATTCTAATTCTATAAGGTTGAATAAAAATTCGATTGACCATTTAGTATAATTGCTATGCTTAGTGTGTGACTCGTTAGTTTTTTCTTTAGAGTTTAGGGTTGAGATTCAAAAAAAAAAAAAAAAAATAGACTAACCCCTACTATGAACTTAGTAACCATATAAATTAATAACCAACTTATTGCTTCGTATTGTCAAGATCCCAAGAAACAGTCACTATATGGGTGGATCGATCATATAGTTGTAGCAACTGAAATTTTTTCCATAAAAAAGAAATCTGATTATGGGTTGTAAAGCAAAAATAAAGGGATGTGGATAAATGGAAGGATGATAGAAAGAGAGAACAAAAATATCAATGATATATGATTCCAATATGTATGGTCTATGAATCACCTCATAAAAGGCAGTGTGATAAAGCATTAATACTGATATAATCAATACTGATATAAATATAATCAATACTGATATAAATATATAAATGAAATATAAATAAATAAAATATAAAAAAAGAAAAAAAAATTATTAAATAATAAAGAATAAAGAGCCTCGGGTTAATAAAAACTGAGGAGATTGACTCGGGAACGAATTTTGCCGGAAGCTCCATTGCAGAGTTCAGGCCTAACCATTAATGGAGAAGCTATGGGAACGACGAAACCTGTGACTGCATAGGATTCTATTGAAAACGAATCCTAATAATTCATTGGGTGGGATGGCGGAACGAACCAAGAAAAAATTGATTTATTCTGAGAGGTGTCATGAATTGACCCTACGAATGAAAGAGTCAATATTCGCCCGCGAAACCTTTATTTATTGGATTACAATTTTTGGCGCGATTCGATAGAGGTAAAAATAAGGATTCATTATATTATACATTATATTCTAAAAAAAGAAGCATTTTTTTTATTTTCTATATCTATCTATATCTAATAATATACACGTCCAGCTGTGTATTTTGTATATACATCTTCCTTTGTATTGTAACAAATTAAATATGTAACAAATTAAATATCAATAAATGCCATTCATTTCTTATATATACTTATATTATTAACTCATAATTACTTATATATTATAATAATAAATAATAATATAAGTAATTATACATGTGTATCTGTAATATTATTGAATCGTTTCATTCGCGAGGAGCTGGATGAGAAGAAACTCTCATGTCCGGTTCTGCAATAGAGATGGAATTAAGAAACAACCATCAACTATAACCCCAAAAGAACCAGATTTCGTAAACAACATAGAGGAAGAATGAAGGGAATATCTTGTCGAGGCAATCATATTTGTTTCGGCGGATACGCTCTTCAGGCACTTGAACCCGCTTGGATCACAGCTAGACAGATAGAAGCGGGGCGGAGAGCAATGACACGATATGCGCGTCGTGGTGGAAAAATATGGGTACGTATATTTCCCGACAAACCTGTTACAGTAAGACCTACCGAAACACGTATGGGTTCGGGAAAGGGATCCCCCGAATATTGGGTATCTGTTGTTAAACCGGGTCGAATACTTTATGAAATGGGCGGAGTATCAGAAACTGTAGCCAGAGCAGCTATTGAAAAAGCTGCGTACAAAATGCCTATACGAACTCAATTTGTTATTTCACGATAGGGATGTAGAACTAAACAAAAGGGATATTGAGGATGAAAAAACAACCGCAGGTTTATTTTTTTCTGGACGGACAATATTTCTTTTTTTCCTTCATCCTTTGCATTGAAATAACAGATTCAAATAAAAAATATATGATTCAACCTCAGACCCTTTTGAATGTAGCGGATAACAGCGGAGCTCGAGAATTGATGTGTATTCGAATCATAGGAGCTGGTAATCACCGATATGCTCATATTGGTGACGTTATTGTTGCTGTAATCAAAGAAGCAGTGCCAAATATGCCTCTAGAAAGATCAGAAGTCATTAGAGCTGTAATTGTACGTACATGTAAAGAACTCAAACGTGACAACGGTATGATAATACGATATGATGACAATGCAGCGGTCGTCATTGATCAAGAAGGAAATCCAAAAGGAACTCGAGTTTTTGGTGCGATCGCTCGGGAATTGAGACAGTTGAATTTTACTAAAATAGTTTCATTAGCTCCCGAGGTATTATAAATACTAGTAGATGACACTATGATATAGTAGGCTATCTGAAATAGATCAAATTAATAGATTGTGTCTCACGCATATACTTTTTAAAATTTCCTAATTCAAAAAAAAAACAAAGAAAAAAGAAAAAAGGAAACATGTTGATTATATCAAAATTAGGAGGCACAAAAAATTATAGTCCGTTATGGGTAGGGACACTATTGCCAATATAATAACTTCTATAAGAAATGCTGACATGAATAAAAAAGGAACGGTTCGAATAGCATCTACTAATATCACCGAAAACATTGTTAAAATACTTCTACGAGAAGGTTTTATTGAAAATGTTCGGAAACATCAGGAAAATAACAAATATTTCTTGGTTTCAACCCTGCGACATAGAAAGACTAGGAAAGGAATATATAGAACCGTTTTAAAGTGTATCAGCCGACCCGGTTTACGAATTTATTCCAACTATCGACGAATTCCTAAGATTTTAGGTGGAATGGGAATTGTAATTCTTTCTACTTCTCGAGGTATAATGACAGATCGAGAAGCTCGACTAGAAAGAATTGGAGGAGAAATTTTGTGTTATATATGGTGATCCTCCTCCTCCGGTATCCTAATTTTATCTCTAACTTCCCATTTGTGAAATAGAGAGGAAAAGTGAGTTATATACCTCTTCCTTCATTAGTTGATACTTCAAGGGGGTTACCTAGAATGAAAGAACAAAAATTGATTCATGAAGGTTTAATTACTGAATCACTTCCCAACGGTATGTTCCGGGTCCGTTTAGATAATGAAGATCTAATTCTAGGTTATGCTTCAGGGAGGATCCGGCGCAGTTTTATACGGATACTACCAGGAGATAGAGTAAAAATTGAAGTAAGTCGTTATGATTCAACCAGAGGACGTATAATTTATAGACTTCGCAACAAAGATTCGAACGATTAGGTGATTTTTTAAACATTCCTTTCATGGGGACACAATTCGAAGTTAAAAAAAAAATATTCAAGAAACTTATTTTCCTCAAAAGAGTAGATTCAGAATTAAGGTAAGGAATAAGAAATATGAAAATAAGGACTTCTGTTCGTAAAATTTGTGAAAAATGTCGACTGATCCGTAGGCGCGGACGAATTATAGTGATTTGTTCCAATCCGAGACATAAACAGAGACAAGGATAATCTTTCTAAAAAAGAACTTTCTTTTCTAAAGGGGAGGACCCATGTAAGAATAAAAGATCTGTTTTAACATGAAATGGATATCTCCGTATCTTTTCTTTCTGTATATTTCTGACTCATATTTATGAGATGATAAAATATGACAAAAGCTATACCAAGAATTGGTTCACGTAGGAATGGACGTATTGGTTCACGTAAGAATGGACGTAGAATACCAAAAGGAGTTATTCATGTTCAAGCGAGTTTCAACAATACCATTGTAACTGTTACAGATGTACGAGGTCGGGTGGTTTCTTGGGCCTCCGCGGGTACTTCTGGATTCAAAGGCACAAGAAGAGGTACACCGTATGCTGCTCAAGCCACAGCGGTAAATGCTATTCGTACAGTAGTCGATCAGGGTATGCAACGGGCAGAAGTTATGATAAAAGGCCCTGGTCTCGGAAGAGATGCAGCATTACGAGCCATTCGTAGAAGTGGTATACTATTAAGTTTAGTACGTGATGTAACACCTATGC